GTCTACAATGTCATTGTAGAGAATCCCTGTCTTGTTTTCCACAGATTTATACAGATTTATTTCATTTTCTCTGTTGAGATACACTCGCCATTTCTTTTTTGTTTTGGTCTCATATCAGATAACATATAAAAAGAATAACCTTACTGCTCAGGCGGGCGGGAAGGGACAGTTTTTTTTTAGTTTTAAGAAAGGGAAAATTTTAGATATCAAATTTTTGTACATTTCAATTTAAATTAAGAATTCCGCGCACAAAACAAATGCAAATACTACATATACATCTGATCATATATGTATTACTATTATGTATTACAATAAACACTTGAATAAAGAAGGAGGATTAGAAATGCGAGATCTAAAAACATATCTATCTGTGGCGCCAGTAATAAGTACTCTATGGTTCGGATCCTTAGCAGGCCTATTGATAGAGATCAATCGTTTTTTCCCAGATGCGTTGACATTCCCCTTTTTTTCATTCTAGTTACTAACATGGGGGGTGAAGAAGATTAAATAAATATCTGGAACTATTACCCCTCTTTTTTTTATAATTCAAAGAAGTTAGAAAAGAGAAAGAATAAAAGTGGATTCAACCTCAGTGAAATTTTGAACTCGGGACGGAGCTTCAAGTAAATTAACTTCAATTCTCTTTCTTAATTTAATTGAGGTGGAAATCAGGTTAGGTCAACAGTATCATACAAGATGCTTAAATAAACTACTGTACTGCGATTCTAAGTATTACTTATTTTCAGTATAATTGGTTACAACACAACATTTCATAATTTGTTTCGAGTGAGCAACTTTTCTTTTTTGTTCCTGTCTTCCGCGTTTCAAATCGGAAAATAAAAGAGTTGAGTGAATAAAAAACCAAAAGGAGGTTCATGGCCAAGGGTAAAGATGTCCGAGTACGGGTTATTTTGGAATGTACTAGTTGTGTTCGAAACAATGTTAATAAGAAATCAACAGGTATTTCCAGATATATTACTCAAAAGAATCGACACAATACGTCTAGTCGATTAGAATTGAAAAAATTCTGTCCCTACTGTCATAGACATACAATTCACAGGGAGATAAAGAAATAAATGGCATCGATGACTTGCTTGTCACTTTATACTTTATAAAAAGGAAGATAAAAAATGACATATTAACATAATAGATAGATATTTTTATATTTCAATTTAATATAGTATTATATTATTATTATAATATTAGAATGTTATTATAATTATTTATATTATATATATTTAAATATTTAATTTATATATATATTGAAATATAAACAAGCAAAATTTCTTAATTCTAATTCTAAATCATTATCATTTTTGATCCGATCAAACGAAAGAAGATTTTCAAAATAAGGAATAAACAAACCATGGATAAATCCAAGCGAATTTTTCTTAAGTCCAAGCGATCTTTTCGTCGGCGTTTGCCCCCGATTGGATCGGGGGATCATATTGATTATAGGAACATGAGTTTAATTAGTCGATTTATTAGTGAACAAGGAAAAATATTATCGAGACGGGTGAATAGATTAACTTTAAAACAACAACGATTAATTACTATTGCTATAAAACAAGCGCGTATTTTATCTCCATTACCCTTTCTTACTAATGAAAAAAAATTTGAAAAAAAGAGAGTTGGTCGTTAAAACGAAAACGACAAGTCTTAGAATCCAAAAAAACTAGGCTTACGTTTCAATTGAATAAAAAGAAAAAGTCCAATCCGAACTCAAACTGATGTTTTGTTCGAAAAATTCCAAAATATGGATTTTGGTGGCGTAAGCCAAAAGCGAATTAGGGAAGTTGGGGAAGAAGAATCAATCTTTTTTTATTAAATGTTTTTTTTGCTTCGTTTAACTACTTGATTATATTATCATCAATCGTATTTTAATTTCTATTCTACCTTCCCGGAATTCATTCTCTAAGGCCAAGGAATTCCATGTAAAACAGTAAAACATTTCGATGGATTCCTCCTAATCGCCTTATTTTATGTTTATGATGTCATTGGAAATCATATAAAGACAATTTCTATTTAATATAGCAAGTTGCGCAAGTATTTTACGATTAAGAAGCAACTTTCTCTTGTACAGATTGTTTATTAATCTATTATAACTAAAAGATATTGTATTCTCGCGAATTACGGCATTTATACGAATGACCCACAAACGACGCACATTCCTTTTTTGCTTATCTCTATCCCGATGGGACGAAACCAAAGCTCTGATTTTTTGTTGAATAATATTTCGAGTAAGTCTTGAATGAGCCCCGCGAAAGCTTGATGCGAATAAACGGATTTTTATTCTACGCTTTCGAGCTATATATCCTCGTTTAATTCTGGTCATTGAATACCCGAAACGTTGATGACTAACTGATTGATTTCCTTTCTTTCAGTTATTCTTTTCCCCTTTTCTATAATAACAAAACGGATTTTTCCAATGTATAAAATAATAATTCCAATGGTTTTTGCTACTCTAACCTTCCCAACCACGATTTTTTCTCTAGGCATTTCACCTCGAAATAATAAACTCTATTGATACTCGGTATCAAACAAAAACATAGTAAATAAGAATGAGTAGTAAGATAAAGAAATAGTGGGTTTCATCGTTTTTATGGTTAGTTCTTAAACGGCGAGGTCTTTTCTATACACCGGAGCCCCGTCTTTCATTTAATCAATGCTATTGTTAACTTGTACAGTTGACACTTTTTGGCTCTACCCGTTATTATCCAGTAATAGGTCTCTCACACCAAGATCTAGCTATACAGTAACGGTATTTAATTATGCGGATTGGCTGATTAGCTGACCCTTTTAGTCCGTCTGTTCTTACAAGAATGGTGCCAGAACTTTTTTTGCTTTTTAATTTGAATATGATTATCCCCGCTTAACGGATAACAATTTACTGCCAATGGGGAATTTTTTCTCGTTTTGAAATCGAGAATTGAGGTGATTGAATTTGCACCAAGGGAAACCATAAATTTGATACACAATAGAAGGATAGAACTCTTTTTTAGATAAGGAAGGTTTTTTTTCATTTTATCCTATTCATCGGTACTGATCATGGGTAGTCGAAAGTTGTTTCCTTTCGTTTGTCCCAACCCCCAATCTGAACGAGTCGCACATACACCCTAGTACACGTTCCTCGGCGTTGAGGACATCCCCCAAGAGCGGGGGATTTTGTAACATTTCTGATTGGCTGTCTTGTGTTTCTAATAAGTTGTTTAATAGTTGGCATGGTAAATCGTATGCATAATGGGTTGGTTTAGATCGATCCTAACCAGATGATTATAAATGCTTTCTATATCTATTAAATTGATAAATATTCTATTACTTATTCTCTTAATTTGAATTAAGAGAATAAGTAATAGAATTACGAATATTAAATACCCCTAAGAAAAAAATCTCAAATCATGATTTGCGTGAAATTTCTGCTACTTTAATTATGATTATGCAACTGCTACAAGATCAACAATTCCATGAGCTTGGGCTTCTGTTGCTGACATAAAAGTATCCCTTTCCATGTCTTCGGATACAATCCATAAGGGTTTACCTGTTCTTTGTGCATAAACCTTTGTGAGGATTTCGCGCAGTTTCAGTAGTTCTTCCGCTTCCAGGACAAATTCTGCTACCTGTCCCTCAGAATAAGCAGCACTAGGTTGATGGATCATTACCCTGATGATATAAGATAATCAAAGGCTACTCTATCTTGCACGATAAGATAAATGACGGGATAAAGAATAATTAACAAAAAAAGATAGAATTAAATAACCGTACAGGCATTGTTTGGGCATTGCATACGGCTCCACAAGAAACTTAACTTTTTTAGTTGATCGAAGGAAAGTATAGAGCCTATCAGGCCTAGATCGGTAAATGATCCAATAACCACCCTTCTCTTGAGACTTGAGAGGAAATTAGTTAATAAAAAACAAATACTATGGTGGCTCCGTTGCTTTATTTCATCGATGATTTAGCAATCCCAAAGTTTCTTTTTTTTTTTCAAATAAAAAAATAATATAATCTTATTTTTTGTTCGTACTTTTTCATAACATTAAGAACCCTTATGGTGTGAAAACAAAAAAGTTTGCAACGCTGAAATAAGGCTCCGACAGATTAAGATAAAATCGGAAATACCCTTAATATCTCATACTACTCTTTCGATAAATAATCTAATGTTAAAAAAAATAAAGGAATTTCTTATATCGAATTCAAAATGCCATGCTATTATTACTTAATATATATTCATATTTTTTATGGCGAAGGCATAGTTTTGTTCTTTCAAATAAAAAAACCCAATGGCGCCGAGCGTGAGGGAATGCTATACGTTTGGTGATTTTTCCTCCGACCAGGATAATAGATCCCATCGAAGCGGCTAATCCCATGCATACTGTTTGTATATCCGGTCGCACATATTGCATAGTATCATAAATAGCCATTCCGGGTATTACCCATCCGCCAGGAGAGTTTATAAACAAATATAAATCTTTGGTCTCGCTTTCTGCACTAAGATATAGCATAAGAGCGATAAGTTGATTCGAGATCGCGCTATCAACCATTTGGCCTAAAAAAAGTAATCTTTCTCGATAAAGTCGGTTGATTAGGATCAGATTCTACCCCTTAGGAACCGTACATGCATATTTTGATGCATACGGTTCAATAAAAATTTAGAAAAAAAAGATCAATGTGTAGATTCCAGCCCTGCTTTGTGTGATAGTAAGTCCTTTCTAACTTCTCTTCTAACGAAAGGGTCCTTTCTTTCATTGTTTAAGAAGGATGAGTTTTGATCCGTTTATCTATAAAATCTAAAAAAGAATTCATTAAACTTATCAAACTAACTTCTCATTGATGTATTCTTTCATCGGGATCCAATTTAATAAAAATCACGATGGCATTTTCTTGTTCCTGAATGGGCTTCTTAAATTCTCTTAGGTTTTGTGCTCTACTCCGAGTAAGGATCCGCCCCCATTTTTATTTGCACATATAGGGCAAATTTCACCAATACCGCGTCTTTTTGCTCAATTTTTTTTTTCAATTCCTTTCACGTCTTCCGTCAAATAGTTGACGCATCCGTTATATTATTTGAATTTGATTAATTATGATTAGCAGTTTTAAATTGCCTGCTCTTTATTTAAAAATTTTTAAATAGAATATGCTACTAGAATATGCTATAACTATAAGTAGTAATCATAGATATCGTACTAAATTGGGTTTTCTCAACGGAGCCTAGCATACTTCATTTTATTGGTCCAAACAAAACAAGCCAACCATAAATTATTCTAATTGATAAGATACCTCCAAAACTTGCGTTTCATTATACTTCACGCTCCAAATTTTTGATGATTTAATCAATTTTTCTTGGGCGAAACAGAGGTTAATCCCGATCAGGGGAGGAAAACGGGGAAATCCCATATGGCCCAATATATCTGACAAGTCGCACTATATGTCAATCCAATTTTTATGGCCCCTCCCGGGAAGTTGAAAACGGACTTTTGGAACACCAATAGGCATAAAATGTAAAGACAAAAAGATTAAATACTTTATTTCACTTTGATGTGAAAGCGTAACAATGAATTTATTGTCTTAAAAATATTAATATTATATTAGCTTAAATTAGCTTAAAGATATTTAGTCTTAGTCTTAATATAATATATTAATTAAATTATATAAATTATTATATAGATTATTATATAGTTAATTATATTATAATAATTAATATTATTACAATTCTATTAATATTAGAATGCGTATAATATTTATATTTTTGATTTATATTCCTATTTATTATTCTTCATATTTATTGAATTCATATTCATTTTTATTTAGTTAATATTTTGATTAATTTTTATTCACAGATTTACTAAGTTCATAAATAACTAAAAAAATAAATATAAATACAAGGAAGACAAAATGAATAAAACCAAACAAAATCTTACGAGCAAGTGCCTTGCATTATGAAAAAATCTCCACGCATTCGCTCTTATAAAATGGGGTTAACCCCCCATTGCGTATTGGTACTTATCGAGTATAGAATAGATCTGCTTCTCTTTGTTCCTACAAACAGAATTGTGACATTATGACTAAAATATTATAAAGAGTAGAAAAAATATTACTCCTTTCTATAAGATAATCCACCGAAAAGGGAGGGGCCATAACATTGTTTTTTCCAGTGCAATAAAGTTACATAGTGTCTATTTTTTGTTGATAAAGGGGTATTTTCATGGGTTTGCCTTGGTATCGTGTTCATACCGTCGTATTGAATGATCCCGGTCGTTTGCTGGCTGTACATATAATGCATACAGCTTTAGTTGCCGGTTGGGCCGGTTCGATGGCTCTATATGAATTAGCAGTTTTTGATCCCTCTGATCCCGTTCTTGATCCAATGTGGAGACAAGGCATGTTCGTTATACCCTTCATGACTCGTTTAGGAATAACCAATTCGTGGGGTGGTTGGAGTATCACGGGAGGAACTATAACTAATCCCGGTATTTGGAGTTATGAAGGTGTGGCCGGGGCGCATATTGTGTTTTCTGGCTTATGCTTTTTGGCGGCTATCTGGCATTGGGTGTATTGGGATCTAGAAATATTTTGTGATGAACGTACAGGAAAACCTTCTTTGGATTTGCCTAAGATTTTTGGAATTCATTTATTTCTCTCAGGGCTGGCTTGTTTTGGGTTTGGTGCTTTTCATGTAACTGGATTGTATGGTCCTGGAATATGGGTGTCGGATCCTTATGGCCTAACCGGAAAGGTACAAGCTGTAAATCCAGCGTGGGGTGTCGAGGGTTTTGATCCTTTTGTTCCGGGAGGAATAGCTTCTCATCATATTGCAGCGGGGACATTGGGCATATTGGCAGGCCTATTTCATCTTAGTGTTCGTCCGCCCCAACGTCTATACAAAGGATTACGTATGGGAAATATTGAAACTGTGCTTTCCAGTAGTATCGCGGCTGTCTTTTTTGCAGCCTTTGTTGTTGCTGGAACTATGTGGTATGGTTCAGCAACTACCCCGATTGAGTTATTTGGTCCCACTCGTTATCAATGGGATCAAGGATACTTCCAGCAAGAAATCTATCGAAGAGTTGGTGCTGGGTTAGCCGAAACTCAAAGTTTATCCGAAGCTTGGTCTAAAATTCCTGAAAAATTAGCTTTTTATGATTACATCGGTAATAACCCGGCAAAGGGTGGATTGTTCAGAGCAGGATCAATGGATAATGGAGATGGAATTGCTGTTGGGTGGTTAGGACATCCTATTTTTAGAGATAAAGAAGGACATGAACTTTTTGTACGTCGCATGCCCACTTTTTTTGAAACATTTCCGGTTGTTTTGGTAGACGGAGACGGAATTGTTAGAGCCGATGTTCCTTTTCGAAGGGCAGAATCAAAATATAGTGTCGAACAGGTGGGTGTAACGGTTGAGTTCTATGGGGGCGAACTAAATGGAGTCAGTTATAGCGATCCTGCTACTGTGAAAAAGTATGCTAGACGCGCTCAATTGGGTGAAATTTTTGAATTAGA